AGGGAAGGTATAGTAATGCTATGAATGACCCAGTATCGAATACTGGTAATAATATCAGCAAAAGAACGTTCTCCTGTGCTTCCAGACATGCCGAGCTCCACGTATTCTTGTACAGTCAAAAAGGGGATCGATTCCGTAAAAGATGAGATCAGTAAATGGGAATTCACTGAAATTGAATCTTTGTGAGATCGTCAATAGGGTACCAAGGGTGTCTTTAGAGTATACCGAATCAGTATAGCTATCCTTCTTCTGACACAGCAACGCAATTTCACAATTAGTATCTAAATGGAGTGCTAGAGACTTTCTTTTTTCTTTTATTGTTGCCTGTCGATGTAGTATTCTATACTATTCAATAAAAAAATTTTCAAATTCCTGTAGTAGTATAAGGGTTCTCTCCATTATCGGCTTCGGATTAGAAACTGAAGATCAGATAAAATGTGAATACAACGGGTTGCTTTCAAATAATTCGCGAGTGGGATTATCATATTCCATTCCCCTACACCTACAATTCAATTAGATCCAAAATATAAAAATATTCTTTCTTTTTGTGTTTGTAGAAGATGTTTTTTGTTGGAACCCCCCCCCTTTTTTTTTTTCATTTTTAAGGAATTGGTTAGTTGTCCAGTAAGAAGTAAGACTAGCCGATAGTCTTCGACGAAAGAAAGAGAACAAAGAAGAAAATAATCAATATTCGCGATGCACGCATTGTTGTATTAGAACCAAAAGGCCGTTCTTGATCGAATTATAATTATAAAAGGGCGGGGGGCTCTCTAATTTAAGATATGTAAAGAAAAAATGTATAAGTTTCGCACGATTAGATCATGCGAAACTCTTTTTCTTCTCATTAGAGATATTATGAGAATGAACCTACTACTGAATCTAATGAGGTCAAATCAAATTAAAGTAAAAAAGAAAAGGGAAAGTAATAAAGTAAAAGTAAAAAAAAGGGAGATTCTAGTATAATATAAGGTCATTCTTTGTTCGAAAATACACAATGTATTCGATACAATAATAAAAAAAAAGATCAAAATAAAAATAGAAATGATTTTCCAATTTTAAAGCGATTCAATTTCATTTTTTGAATGAAGTTACACAACAGAGTTTTTTATTATTTCTAATTTTGATTATTAATTATATAATATTAGTATAAGAATATTAGTTTTTAAGATGAATCTGTTGATTGGGAATTAGGGGATGCTCAGATATCACAGATGATGAATTGATTTCTTACCTATGTCACTCCCATTTTTTTTTATTACTGTTTAGAAGGATTGATGAATCAAAAACTTTCAATTGAAAGAATAAGTGAAATTGGTCTTTTTGCTTATTCTTGTTTGTATCTTTCAAAAATTTGAATTTAGGGAAGTGCTTTCTAAACATATGTATAAAAAGACCATATTTCATTTAGCCTCTTTATGCTTACTATAACTAGTTATTTCGGTTTTCTACTAGCGGTTTTAACTATAACCTCAGCTCTATTTATCGGGTTGAACAAGATACGACTTATTTGAAATTAATTGAACAAACGATTCATAAAAAAACGAAATCTTTCTGTGTTATTCCATATATTCTATAGTTTCTTAAGTTTCTTACCGTGTCAATTTCCAATTTTTGGTCATTGAGATTCATGGGCAATATGAATTAATAGTTAAGAATAGATATTACCTCTCCTTTTCCTCTTTCAAACAAATTGAAATGATTGAAGTTTTTCTATTTGGAATTGTCTTAGGTCTAATTCCTATTACTTTGGCTGGATTATTTGTAACCGCATATTTACAATACAGACGCGGCGATCAGTTGGACCTTTAATTAATTAATAGCTCTTTTTTTGATTGACCCCTACTTGCTTTATTAATTTTAATACATAGGGCAGGGGTCAAATTGAAATTGCTGTTCAATTATTTCATTTCAGTGTAATTTTCGACCTAAGAATAACAAGAATGGGATCACGCTCTGTAGGATTTGAACCTACGACATCGGGTTTTGGAGACCCGCGTTCTACCGAACTGAACTAAGAGCGCTTTATTATCACACTAAATATTTTGTAAGTAACCCTAATATATTATATTTTTGCATGCGTATCCTATTCTATAGTAGAATAGAGTCAAATGAAAGATTGATCATGTTATGGATGCCCAATTTAATCGATTTCAATTGGTCCCTCGTTACGATTCCTGCTCATAAGATAAGTAATAGAATAGGTAGGGATGACAGGATTTGAACCCGTGACATTTTGTACCCAAAACAAACGCGCTACCAAGCTGCGCTACATCCCTTTCAATTGGGTTACAGTGTCATTGTAGAGAATACCCGTATTGTTTTCCACATCTTTATTTACTCCATTTCTATACAAAAATTATCTTGTCATTTCTTCTTTTTGATCTCATATCATAGAACATATAATTAATTATTAATTAATTATAATAAACTACTTATATGCGTTACGTATAATGAAACCCGCTGTAAAAAAAATGAATATTTTGGGGAAACGCTGGTACAGAAAAGGGCACGTTTTTTTTAAGAAAAGGAATATTCTACTGAATCGTTGTACATTTCAATTTGAATTAGGGATTCCGCGGACAAATACAAGCGATCATTAACTCCATATATGTCTGATCATATATGTATTACAAATTCCAATAAAGAAGGAGGATTTCAAATAAAATGCGAGATCTAAAAACATATCTCTCCGTGGCGCCGGTAGTAAGTACTATATGGTTCGGGTTTTTAGCAGGTCTATTGATAGAGATCAATCGTTTATTTCCGGATGCGCTGATATTCCCCTTTTTTTCATTCTAGTTAGTAACATGGGAAGTGGTGAAGAAGATTAGGGATTTAATAAAATCTCTGTGACTAATCCCTCCCCTTCCCATCTTTTAATTTTAGAATTTTTAAAATTTGAATAAGTTCGAAAAGAGAAAGAATAAAAGTGGATTCAAATTCAGTGAAACTCGGAACTCGGGCCTCAGGCCCGAGGCTCGAATTAAAATAAAATTTTTCATTTAAATTATTTAAATGAAAATAATTAAAAAGAGAATGAGAACGGAAATGGAAATTGATGGATAGGTCAACAATATCATACAAAATACTTAAATGAAAGACGAAACGCTATATTGGGATTAGAAATGTAGTTAGAAATCATTGTATTACTTATTATTACTATCTTGATTGCAACGAAATTTTTCATAATTTTATTTCGAGTTAGCAACTTCTATTTTTTTTTTCGTTCCTTTTTTCTCTTTGGATCGCAAAATAGAATAGTTGAGTGAATCAAAAATACAAAGGGGGTTCATGGCCAAGGGGAAAGATGTTCGAGTAACAGTTATTTTGGAATGTACCAATTGTGCTGTTCGAAATGATGCTAATAAGAAATCAAAGAGGGTTGGTATTTCCAGATATATTACTCAAAAGAATCGACACAATACGCCTAGTCGATTGGAATTGAGAAAATTCTGTCCCTTTTGTTACAAATATACAATTCATGGGGAGATAAAGAAATAGATGGAACCGATTACACATATGTATTGTATGTCATCCTTCCAAGGAAGATGAAAAATGTCATATACCATATATTATATATAACATATATTTAAAGATAAACAAACCAAAAAGAAATCCCCGACAAAATTAGGATTTTCGGGATAAGGAATAAACAAATCATGGATAAATCCAAGCGACTCTATTTTAAATCCAAGCGATCTTTTCGTAGGCGTTTGCCCCCGGTTGGGTCGGGGGATCGAATTGATTATAGAAACATGAGTTTAATTAGTCGATTTATTAGTGAACAAGGAAAGATATTATCTAGACGGGTGAATAGATTAAACTTAAAACAACAACGATTAATTACTATTGCTATCAAGCAAGCTCGTATTTTATCTTTGTTACCCTTTCTTAATAATGAGAAACAATTTGAAAGAGGTGAGTCGGCTGCTAGAACTGCGGGTCTTAGAATCAAAAAGGGGGATAGGCTTACTCTTCACTTGAATCAAAATTCCAATACGAACTCAAAGGCGGATTGATGTTTTGTTCGAAAAATTCGCGAATTAAGATGTGAGTGTCGTGTCATAAGAAAAAAAGTATCGGGGAAAAAGAATAAATCTTTTTTTATTGAACGTCTTGTTTGTTCATTTTGACGACTTTATCATATTATTTGATTATATTTTATCATACTAATTTCTATTCTACCTTCCCGGAGTTAATTTTACAGCGCACTCCATTAAAATTTAAAACATTCCTATGGAGTCCTTCCAATCTACTTATTTTATAATCTCAGTGGAAATCATAGAAAGACAATTTCTATTTAATATAGCTATTTGCGCAAGTATTTTACGATTAAGAAGCAACTGCTTCTTGTACAGATTGTGTATGATAATATTATAACTATAGTATACTAAATTCCCTCGAATTGCTGCATTTATCCGAGTGATCCACAAACGGCGAAAATATCTCTTTTGCCTACCTCTATCCCGATAAGCCGAAAACAAAGCTCTTATTTTCTGTTGAGTAATAGTTCGAGTAAGTCTTGAATGAGCCCCTCGAAAGCTTGATGCAAATAAACGAATTTTTGTTCTACGTCTCCGAGCTATACATCCTCGTTTAATTCTGGTCATTGAATAAATGAAACTTTGATAAATAACTAATTGATTTCTTTTCTTTCAGTTATTCCCTTCCCCTTTACTAGTTTGTTAATAACAAAACGGATCCTTCCAATGTATAAAATAAAAACTCCAACGGCTTTTGCTACTATAACCTTCCCGCCCACGATTTTTTCTTTTTTTTTTATAGGCATTTTACCTCGAAATAAGAAATAATATTGATACTAGATATTAAAAAAAGCATATTAATATTAAATAAAAACAAAAAGTAGTAAATATAAAATAGAAATGAATAAAAAAAAAAATAGTGGGTTCCATCGTTTCTATGGTTACTTCTTAAACGGCGAGATCCCTTCTATACACCGGAGCCCCTTCTTTTCTTTCATTTAATCAATGCTATTGTTAACTTGTACAGTTCACACTTTTTGGCTCTACCCATGAATTATTCAGTAATCCGTCTTTCACAACGAGATCCACTTATACAGTAACGGTATTTAATTATGAAGATTAACTGTGTAGCTGACCCTCTTAGTCCGTTGTTGAAAGAGTAAGGGCGTAATCTTTCTTGCCTTTAAATGGGATTCCCCCCGCTTAATGGATAAACATTTGCTACCAATGGGAAATTCTTTCTCATCTTAAATTGAAAATGGAGACAATTGGATTTACACCACTAGAAACCATAAATTTTGATACACAATAGAAGGGTATGATAGATACTTTTTAGATAGTGAATGGGGTTCTTCCGTTTTATTTTATCTTATTTACTGTTACTGATCACTGATACTGGAAAAATGGGTTCTTTTCTTTTGCCCCAGTCCATGCTCTGAACGAGTCACACATACACCCTAGTACATGTTCCTCGTCGCTGAGGGCATCCCCCAAGGGCGGGGGATTTCGTAACATTTCTGATTGGCTTTCTCGTCTTTCTAATAAGTTGTTTAATAGTTGGCATGTTGACTCGTATACATAATGAGCTGGTTTAGATCGATCCTAACCGGCCGATTAGGAATTACTTCTATAGTAATAAATTAATTAATAGAATACTCTATCAAACCCAGTAAGAAGATAAAATTTCAAATGGCGTATTTGTATTTGCGCGAAATCCCTGTTATTTTTTTATTCTACCCCTACATGATCAACAATTCCATGAGCTTGGGCTTCTGTTGCTGACATAAAAACATCTCTTTCCATGTCTTCGGATACAACCCATAGAGGTGTGCCTGTTCTTTGTACATAAACCCTTGTAATGGTTTCGCGCAGCTTCATCATTTCTTCCGCTTCCAGGATAAATTCTCCTGCGGGTGCCTCATAAAAAGAACTAGCAGGTTGATGGATCATTACCCTGATTATATAACCTAATAAATGGTTCTTCTATCTCGAAGAGAAATCAAAGAGAATAAATTAAATAACGAGTAATGATATGAAAACCAAAAGATAGAATTGAACAACCAACCGTACAGGCATCTCTTGCGCATTGCATACGGCTATACAATGGAATTTACTTTATAACCTCCATTCCATTGAAGAAGTATAAAATCAAATTCAAATATTCAAATATAGGGCCTATCAGACCCCGATCGGTAAATAATCCAATAACCATCCTTCATTTTATTTTGGAGTAGTTAAAACATACTATGATGGTTCCGTTGCTTTATATATTTATTTAGTCTGTTATTAAGCAATCCCAAAGTTTCTTTTTTTTGTATTCTTTCCTAAGATAAATATTGTTATTATCCCTCTGGTGTGAAAACAAAAAAGTTTGTGACGCTGCAATAGGCTTCCGATAAATCAGATAAAATCGGAAATGCCCTTTATCTCATACTATTCGTTCGATATATAATCTAATGATTGATTTTTGAAAAAAAAAAAACAAAAATAAAAAAAAAAAAAAAAGGGTTTCTCATATCGAATTCAAAATGCCATGCTATTATTACTTAATAGTCATATTTCATATGGCGAAGGCATAGTCTTCTTTTTTCTCTCAAATACAAAACTCATTGGCGCCGAGCATGAGGGAATGCTAGACGTTTGGTAATTTCTCCTCCGACCAGAAGAAAAGATCCTATTGAAGCGGCCAATCCCATGCATATTGTCTGTACATCTGGTTGTACAAATTGCATAGTATCATAAATAGCTACTCCGGGTATTACCCACCCCCCGGGAGAGTTTATAAACAAATACAGATCTTTGCTATCATCCTCTAGACTGAGATATACCATAAGACCAATAATTTGATTCGAGAGATCGCTATCAACCTCTTGGCCTAAAAAAAGTAATCTTGCTCGATAAAGTCGGTTGATTAGGATATAATTGTATCCTTAGGAACCGTACGCGCACCTTTTGATGCATACGGTTTACCAAAAATCGCGCAAAAAAAAAGAATCAATGTGTAGATTGCAGCCCTCATTCTTTTTTATTTTCATAGGGGGCTCTTTCTAACTTCTAACAAAGGGCTTTTTTTCTTCCATTTTTCAAGAAGGATTTGTTTTGGCCTGTTTACTTTACCTATATATATAAATAAAATATATATATAAATAATTTACTAAACTTATCGAATGAACTTCTCATTGATGTATTGTTTCATCGAGATCGAATCCAAATAACGATGCCATTTTCTTGTTCCTGAATGGGCTTTTTCAATTTTTTTAGGTTTATGCTCTACTCCGAGTAAAGATAGGCCCGATTTTTATTTGCACATATAGGGCAAATGTCCCAATACCACGTCTTTTTGCTATGGCTTTTTTTATTTTTCAATTTCATTTATTTCATGTCTTCCACTAAATATTCAATGTATTCATTATATTACTCGATTGATTAAACAGTTTGAGATCGCTCCTGTTTATAAATAGAATATTATAAAAGTAGTAATCTTAGATATATTACCAATTGGGTTTTTTCTAAACGGAGCCTGGATACTTCATTTTTTTGGTCCAGTCGAGCCAACCATAAATTATTCTAATTGATAATATTAATCTGATACCCCTACAAAAAATAAATAGAATTAAATTGTATTTCACGCTCCAAACTTTTGATAATTCAATCAATCTTTTTTGGGCGAAAGAGGGGATATCTCGATCAGGGGAGAGAATGGGGAAATTCCATGTGACCCAATATATCTGACAAGTCGCACTATATGTCAACCCACGATGCATCTTCCTCTCCAGGACTTCGAAAAGGTACTTTTGGAACACCAATAGGCATAAAATGAAAGAAAAAAATTAAGTACTATATCTTACTTTGATGTGGAAGCGTAACAACGGGTTTATTGTCTTAATAAGATTAGCCTTTATCATAGTTTATCCATAAATTGAATAAGTTCATAACAATAACATAAAAAAAGAAAACCGAATGATTATGACTAAAGGAAAATTTTTACGAAACGAATGGGTCTTTGGAATGATATGAACAAATGGGTATGTCTTCACTCAGAGAAAATTAAAGTGGGATCAATCCCCTCTACCATTGCGTATTGGTACTTATCGGGTATAGAATAGATCTGCTTATTTTTGTTCCTACAAATGGAATTCGTCTATTATTACTATCTATTATTATTACTAAAAGAATAGAACAAATATTAATTCTTTCCTCGAGAAAATCTACCGAAAGAGTGGGTCCGGAGCATAGTTTTTTTACTTTTTACAATGCAATAAAGTTACATAGTGTCTATTATTCGTTGATTAAAGGGGTATTTCCATGGGTTTGCCTTGGTATCGTGTTCATACCGTCGTATTGAATGATCCGGGTCGTTTGATTTCTGTTCATATAATGCATACAGCTCTAGTTGCTGGTTGGGCCGGTTCGATGGCTCTATACGAACTAGCGGTTTTTGATCCCTCTGACCCCGTTCTTGATCCAATGTGGAGACAGGGTATGTTTGTTATACCCTTCATGACTCGTTTAGGAATAACCAATTCATGGGGCGGTTGGAGTATCACAGGAGGTACTATAACGAATCCGGGTATTTGGAGTTACGAAGGTGTGGCCGGGGCACATATTGTGTTTTCCGGCTTATGCTTTTTGGCAGCTATTTGGCATTGGGTGTACTGGGATCTAGAAATATTTTCTGATGAACGTACAGGAAAACCTTCTTTAGATTTACCTAAGATTTTTGGAATTCATTTATTTCTTTCAGGGTTGGCTTGTTTTGGGTTTGGCGCATTTCATGTAACGGGGTTGTATGGTCCTGGAATATGGGTGTCCGATCCTTATGGACTAACCGGAAGGGTACAATCTGTAAATCCAGCGTGGGGTGTGGAAGGTTTTGATCCTTTTGTTCCGGGAGGAATAGCCTCTCATCATATTGCAGCAGGGACATTGGGCATATTAGCCGGCCTATTCCATCTTAGTGTCCGTCCGCCCCAACGTCTATACAAAGGATTACGCATGGGAAATATTGAAACCGTCCTTTCCAGCAGTATCGCTGCTGTCTTTTTTGCCGCTTTTGTTGTTGCTGGAACTATGTGGTATGGTTCAGCAACTACCCCGATTGAATTATTTGGTCCCACTCGTTATCAATGGGATCAGGGATACTTCCAGCAAGAAATATATCGAAGAGTTAGCGCTGGGATAGCCGAAAATCAAAGTTTATCAGAGGCTTGGTCTAAAATTCCTGAAAAATTGGCTTTTTATGATTACATCGGTAATAATCCGGCAAAGGGGGGATTATTCAGAGCGGGCTCAATGGACAACGGGGATGGAATAGCTGTTGGGTGGTTAGGACACCCTATCTTTAGAGATAAGGAAGGGCGTGAACTTTTTGTACGTCGTATGCCCACTTTTTTTGAAACATTTCCGGTTGTTTTGGTAGACGGAGACGGTATTGTTAGAGCCGATGTTCCGTTTCGAAGGGCAGAGTCGAAGTATAGTGTCGAACAAGTAGGTGTAACTGTGGAGTTCTATGGTGGCGAACTGAATGGAGTCAGTTATAGTGATCCTGCTACTGTGAAAAAATATGCTCGACGCGCTCAATTGGGCGAAATTTTTGAATTAGATCGTGCTACTTTGAAATCCGATGGTGTTTTTCGTAGCAGTCCAAGGGGTTGGTTTACTTTTGGCCATGCTTCATTTGCTCTGCTCTTCTTCTTCGGACATATTTGGCATGGCGCTAGAACCTTGTTCCGAGATGTTTTTGCCGGTATTGACCCAGATTTGGATGCTCAAGTAGAATTTGGAACATTCCAAAAACTTGGGGATCCTACTACAAGACGACAAGTAGTCTGATACAAGATTGATTTCTTACTTTTATTTTTGTGATTTAATAACATAGACAGGGAGCCGGATAAATCTTGATTTGAATCGCTGCCTTTGCCCTTTCCTTGACTCTTTCTCTTTAGTTATCCGGGAGACGACCCAAAATAAACAGGCATGGAAGCTATAATTGTAAACCACAATCGAATCTATGGAAGCATTGGTTTATACATTCCTCTTAGTCTCGACTCTGGGAATAATATTTTTCGCCATCTTTTTTCGGGAACCACCTAAAGTTCCAACTAAAAAGATGAAATGATTTTTTATTATCTCGATTGAAGTAATGAGCCTCCCAATATTGGGAGGCTCATTACTTCAACTAGTCTCCGTGTTCCTCGAATGGATCTCTTAGTTGTTGAGAGGGTTGCCCAAAAGCAGTATATAAGGCGTACCCAGTAAAACTTACAAGTAAACCAGATATAGAGATGGCAACTAAGGTTGCTGTTTCCATTATTATATAATTTTAAGACCACAATGGATCTATGCTAAGATCATTTATTTACAATATAATGGTATACAAAGTCAACGGCTCTCACTGAATACAAAATAGGATTTATGGCTACACAAACCGTTGAGAATAGTTCTAGATCTGGTCCAAGACGAACCATTGTAGGGGATTTATTGAAACCACTGAATTCGGAATATGGTAAAGTAGCTCCAGGTTGGGGAACTACTCCTTTGATGGGTATTGCAATGGCTCTATTTGCGATATTCCTATCTATTATTTTGGAGATTTATAATTCTTCCATTTTACTGGATGGAATTTCAATGAATTAGATTCACAAGAACTACTAAATCGCTTTTCACTACAAAGTGAATCATTTAGGTCGTTTTTAGCCCATTCTATTTTTGGGTAGTTCGACCGTGGAATTTCTTTGTTTCTGTATTTCCGGAATATGAGTGTGTGACTTGTTATAATTGATCCTATGGATACTACAGAGAGTGGTTCTGTCATCTTGATACAGATGGTTTTACCTCGTCGGATATTCATTCTAGTATCCGGAACGCGCGGAATATAGGAAATAGATTACAAACTATTCTAACTATGATTCATATTTTATATTAAGACCTCGCGGGCCGGACTCCAAAAAAAAGAGTTAACCCCCAAATAGTTAAAAAAGGGGGTTAGAAGTGATAAATCGACAGATTTTTATTCTTTTTCCCGTTTATGCTTATTTTAATTAAGGGACAAACCTTTCTTTAAATTTTTATTCAGTATATCTATTCATTGAATAAGTGATGATCCAACGATTCTTACTCAGGGAATTTTTGGACTTAGTTTGAAGGTTTTCTTGAATCATCGTGGTTGTAGTATGAATCTGAGGTTTTAATCGATTCATAGGGTCTTAACAAGAGAATTCCTATCAATAATAAAGAAAACAGAAGTAAAACCGCGTTACACACAAATAAGAATAACAAATAAAAGAAAAAAAAAATAGGTAAATAGAGGATTCAAGAGGCCTGTAACAATCAACATAAAGACGAATGAGCCAACTTGATATTTTTTAGCATTATAATCACAAAGAAGAGCTTTCAGATTTTTATTCTTTCGTATCTTTAGAGAAAAAGAAAGAGTGAATCATAGGAGGAAAGATAAATAAGTTTCAAACTTTTTATTACACATATCCATTCTAGCCAGTATTTGGGTGGTTTTTGTTTGAGCCGTACGAAATGAAATTCTCATATACGGTTCTCAGAGGGGGAGTTCCCTGGATTTACCTATCTCAATAAAGTATATGATTGGTTCGAAGAACGTCTTGAGATTCAGGCGATTGCAGATGATATAACTAGTAAATATGTCCCTCCCCATGTGAACATATTTTATTGTTTAGGCGGAATTACACTTACTTGTTTTTTAGTACAAGTAGCTACGGGATTTGCTATGACTTTTTACTATCGCCCAACGGTTACTGAGGCTTTTGCTTCCGTTCAATATATAATGACTGAAGCTAACTTTGGTTGGTTAATCCGATCAGTTCATCGATGGTCCGCAAGTATGATGGTGCTAATGATGATCCTGCACGTATTTCGTGTGTATCTCACCGGTGGCTTTAAAAAACCTCGTGAATTGACTTGGGTTACAGGTGTAGTTTTAGCTGTATTGACCGCATCTTTTGGCGTGACTGGTTATTCCTTACCCCGGGACCAAATTGGTTATTGGGCAGTCAAAATTGTAACAGGCGTACCGGAAGCTATTCCTGTAATAGGATCGCCTTTGGTAGAGTTATTGCGCGGAAGTGCTAGTGTAGGCCAATCCACCCTGACTCGTTTTTATAGTTTACACACTTTTGTATTACCTCTACTTACTGCCGTATTTATGTTAATGCACTTCCCAATGATACGTAAGCAAGGCATCTCTGGTCCTTTATAGAGAAGAAATAGTATTATAGATCATAGATATTTGTAATCAGTCATTTATCACTTCACTCAGGGTAGGAACAATAGGATTTCATTGCTATAAATATGGATTATTGAAAAGAATAAAACATGTATTTGGATCTTTTCCTTCAACCCCGCAAAATTGTATTATTTATTTGACACTAATGGTTGAAGTGAATTTTCTGAAGATAAAATGGATTATGGGAGTGTGTGGCTTGAACTATTGATTAGTCCGTGCAGATATATGCCTATCTGCCACATTTGTTTGAATTCACAACG